TTATTTGGGTAAACTAACACCCGTGTTTGGATTGTGTATAATAACTATATTGGCTAACAGCTTAATTCTAGCTGTATTATGTATTAAAAATTTTAAAAATTTTTACTTATTTTGGCCTAGGTCAGCGCTTTTTAAAAAAATTTAAAAAAAATTTTAAAAATTTTTACCTATTTTGGCCTAGGTCAGCGCTTTTTAAAAAAATTTAAAAAAAATTTTAAAAATTTTTACCTATTTTGGCCTAGGTCAGCGCTTTTTAAAAAAATTTAAAAAAAATTTTAAAAATTTTTACCTATTTTGGCCTAGGTCAGCGCTTTTTAAAAAAATTTAAAAAAAATTTTAAAAATTTTTACCTATTTTGGCCTAGGTCAGCGCTTTTTAAAAAAATTTAAAAAAAATTTTAAAAATTTTTACCTATTTTGGCCTAGGTCAGCGCTTTTTAAAAAAATTTAAAAAAAATTTTAAAAATTTTTACCTATTTTTCCCTTGCATTTTTTATTTTTTAAATTTTTTTATTTTTTTTTTTATTTTTTTTTGTTTTTTTTTTATTTTTTTTATATTAAAATAACAGAGGAGCCGACCCCGGGGCCAATAAAAACTGGGGGGAGGGGGGGCTAATTAAAGAGGAATATGTATAACGAGCATTAAATATTTATGTACATGAAAGTTGGACTTGTCCGTCTTGCAAAGATAATGCACCACCTTAGTTTAATGACTTTAGATATAAGCCCCCGGGTAGTGGATGAGATCTCCCCAAAAAAAGAAATAACCAATAGTTATGAAAGAATTTAGATGCTGCGATCACGGACGAAAATGAGTGAAACCATATGGTGCGGGTTGAGGCCTCTAAGAAGAGGAAAGAATGTCCAGGCAATAGCAAGAGGGGTACGTGAGAGTGATAACCAGAGGTCTCTAAGAAGAGCAATGAATGTGAGCCGTGTCCAGGTATGGGCTTGAGACTAGTAATAGTTAGTATGGATACAATGGATGGTGATTTCACGAGAGATGCTGATTAATAAGAACTAGTGGATGGGTGTTGGGGGCAGATGAATGAATGCCTTATAATACATAGGGGGGGGGGGGAACTACATACTATCTCTCAGTTTGGTTGGGGTGGTGATGTTCGTGGTTTTTGGTTATTTGTTGTCATTCGGGATTTAGTCTATCCATGTTAACATTTTCAGTGTTACGCTTTAGTAATTTTAGCTACGATGACTAGTGTTTTCAAGAAGTAGTTTAATGAGAATGTCGGCTTTGGGGGCCGGAAGAGCAGGGTTAATGTCTGCCTTCTTGAGTTGGTGTTGAATACTCTTGGGAAGGTCTAGTGTTTTCCATTTCTGTCTTACAAGGCCAGCGCTTTTGGATTTAGCTACAAGAGTGTGTGGTTTTCTATAAGGTCATGTCGGTATAATGGGGAGTTTCCATGGCCCGTATGGTCGGTATTGAAGAGGTTTGATCATTAGGTTTTCAATTGTTCCTGCTAGTGGTAGGAGGATAAGGATGGTTGAGAAATAGAGTGAGGAGGCTATTTGTCCAATTAAAATGTATGGGTCTTGTACTGGTTGTCCCCCAATTCATGTGAGAATAAAGAAATCTGCGATTAGGGTTCAGAATAGGAGTTGGGATAGTGGGCGTAGGCTTATAGATTGTCGTTTTGATGTGTGTAGTGCTGGTAGGAGTAGTAGTACTAGGATTGATATGAATATGGCAGTAACTCCTGTGAGTTTGTTTGGGATTGATCGTAGGATTGTGTAGGCGAATAGGAAGTATCATTCTGGTTTAATGTGGTCTGGTGTTTTTATGGGGTCGGCCGGGGTGAAGTTTTGTGGGTCTCCTAGTAAGTTTGGGAGGTATAATGCTAGTGTTATTAATAGAGTGGTGGCTAGAATTACCCCTATGGCATCTTTTGTTGAGAAGTATGGGTGGAACGGAATTTTGTCAGCGTTGGGGGTTAATCCTAATGGGTTGAATGATCCGCGTTCGTGAAGAAAAATAAGGTGGGTGATGACGGCAGCTATTAGGATAAATGGAAGGAGGAAGTGTAGGGTGGTGAATCGTGTAAGGGTTGCACTGCTGACAGATGGCCCCCCTCAAATTCAGGCTACGATTGAGTTTCCAATGTACGGGATGGCTGATATGAGGTTAGTAATTACGGTTGCCCCTCAGAATGATATTTGTCCTCATGGTAGGACATAGCCTATGAAGGCTGTTGCTATTAGTAGTAATAGTAGCAGTACTCCGATATTTCATGTGTTTTCATTGAGGTATGATCCGTAGTATAGTCCTCGTCCAATATGAAGGAAGATGCATAAGAAGAATAGAGAGGCTCCGTTTGCGTGAAGGCTGCGGATTAGTCAGCCATATCAAACTTCTCGTGAGGTGTAGGCAACTGATGTGAAAGCTAGTGTGTCGTCAGCTAGGAAGTGTATTATTAGTAAGATTCCGGATGTTAGTTGGATTAGTAGGGTGAATCCAAGCAGGGACCCGAAGTTTCACCAATAGGAGATGTTTGATGGTGTTGGTAGGTCGATTAGGGAGTGGTTTATTAGTTTTAGTAGCGGGTGGGATTTTCGTAGTTGGTGGGCCATTGGCGAGAGCAGTAGTTTTTATAGTTGAAAGTACAACAGGGGTTTTTCGTACCCCAGGTCTTGGTTTAAAGTCCAAGTTAAAATAATGGGAACTATGCTTTTTTTTCTTTGTTGTTTAATAATGGTAAGTGTGGTACTGGTGGCTTTTGGGGTTACAATCCACTATGGAGTGGTTAGTTTGTTGTTTGCAGCAATGTTTGGTAGTGGTTTATTGGTGGCAGGTGGAGGGAGTTTTGTGCCTCTTGTAGTCCTATTAATCTATTTAGGGGGCATGTTGGTGGTTTTTGCTTTTTGTGTGGGGTTTACTGATGATGAGTACTGTGAGTTTTGGGGGGCAGGAGGCTCTAAGGGGTTGGCCTGTGTTTGTTTAGTGGGATTGAGTATTGGGTATTATTATGTATATGATTTTACATGATTGGGGTTTATGGGATATTTCGTTGATGTGTTTGAGATTTGAAGTGGTGGGGTGAGTGGTGAGTCATTAGGCGTTGGCCTGTTTTATTTAAGTGGGTGGGGATTTCTTGTTCTGAGCGGTTGGGCTTTATTGGTTGTCTTATTTACTATTATGGCCCTGGTTCGTGGCCGATATCAGGGGGCTCTACGCTCATTGAGGAAAAGTATAGTATTGAGATTAGTATAATAGATATAATAATAATTTTTAAGTATGGGTTGATTCGGGCCTTGTGGAAGTTGGTTAGGATTTTAGATATTAGTATTTGTAGGTAGGTTGCTGCTTTAGGGCCCAAGGCTTCGTAATGTGTTTGGTCTATTAGGTGGGTTAATAGTTTTTGGCTAATTTGTAAGATTGCGGTCGGTAGGGTGTGATGTAAAATAAAGTAGAAGTGTATAATTTTAAAGAGAAGGGGGGTTTGGGAGCCTTTGATTGATGTTGGTAATTGGTTAGCTATTATAACTAGGGCTGATCCAACTAGTAGGCCTAGTATTAGGATACCTAATGCGGCTAGTTTGGCTGATGCTGGTATGGTTAGCTGTGGAATGTTTGTTGGTAAAATAGTGGATGAAATTAGAAGACCGGCTGCGATGCTTCCGACGGCTAATCGTAGGATTGGGTTGGTTGTTTGTGGGTTTTCGGAAATTGAGGATAGTGGCAAGATTCGTGGTGTATTTAGGGCTACATAGTAGATTATTCGTAGACTGTAGAATGTGGTAAGGATGGTTGCTATTAGGGTCATGGCTAGTGATAGGGAGTTTACATTGGAGGTGTTAATGGATTCAATAATAGCGTCTTTTGAATAGAACCCGGCCATGAAAGGCATTCCTGATAGGGCTAGAGATCCAATGACTAAGCAGGAGGAGGTAATTGGTAGTGCTTTTTTGAGTCCTCCTATTTTTCGGATGTCTTGTTCATTGTCTAGGTTGTGAATGATTGTTCCTGCACAGAGGAATAGTATTGCTTTAAAGAATGCGTGTGTTGAGATGTGCATGAATGCGAGTTCGGGTTGTTTTAGTCCAATTGAAATCATTATAAGTCCTAGTTGGCTGGTGGTTGAGTAGGCGATAATTTTTTTTAGGTCATTTTGGGCTAGCGCACATGTGGCTGCTAGCAATGATGTAATGGCCCCTAGGAATAAACAGATTGTAGTTGCTGTTTCGCTGCTATATAGGAGGTCGGAGGTTCGGATAAGCAGGAATACGCCGGCTACCACCATGGTGCTTGAGTGTAGTAGGGCTGATACAGGGGTTGGGCCTTCTATTGCTGCGGGGAGCCAGGGGTGGAATCCGAATTGGGCGGATTTTCCTGCGGCTGCTAGGACTAATCCAAGTGCTGGGATTAGGGCGAGGTCTGGTGGGGCTTGTACTCCTTTAATGCTTAAGGAGGTGTTGTTAATGACTATTCACGCTATAGTAATGATTAGGCCAATATCAGCTAGGCGATTATAGACCACGGCTTGTATGGCGGCTTTGTTCGAGCTTGATCGAAAAGATCATCAGTTAATTAATATAAATGATATAATACCCACTCCTTCTCAACCAATGAAGAACTGGAACATGTTTTCGGCAGTTACAAGAATTATTATTATTATGGTGAAAGTGATTAGATAACTAAAGAAGATGCTGACTTTTAGGTCTGGTTTTATGTATTGTACGGTGAAGTCTATAATAGACCACACGACAAAAAGGAGGATTGGTATGAAGAATGTGGAGTAGCTGTCTAGCGTTAGGGTGACTTGAATTGTGGTTGTGCCTATTGTTAATAGTTGGGTTTCGCATGTGGTGGTGGTTATGCCAGTGTGGATGAAGTGGGCTAGGGGAAATAGGCTGGTGAAGAAAGCTAGTTTTGCTGCAAGTACATTGGTACTTGGATGTGGGATTAGTTTTGATGTTGGAGTTAGTGTGGGTAACGCTAGGATAAATAGTGGGAGTATAAATAGTGTTATGGTTAACATTGATGTCTGTGCTATGGTTGCTTTCACTTGGAGTTGCACCAAGATGTTCAGCTCCTAAGGCTGATGGAAGAGCTATTGTCCATTAAAAGCTGTATGGTGGTAGATAAGGAGTGAGTGAGTTCCTGTTTTTAGGTTCACATTCTAACGTTTTGTTTAAACTATATCTACGGATTAGTTGGGTGTGATATGAGAGCCGGGTGGTTAAGTCCGGGGCACAGAATTAGCAGTTCTTGTAGGACTCTCATAAGTTGTTGTATTATTGGTTGTATATTAGTTGGGGTGTGGCGATCAAGGCGAGTGACGGTGCTGAGTGCATGGCTATGATTAAGTGTTCTCGTGTCTGGGTTGGGCTTATTGTAATGATGTGGCTTGGTAGGGTTCCTTGTTGGGTTGATGAGAATATGTGGAGGGTGTAAATTGAGGTGATGAATGCACTTAGTCCTGTTAGAAAGACGGTAATGTCTGCTCAGTTAAATAGGGACACTATAAGAGTGAGTTCTCCAATGAAGTTGATTGTTGGGGGTAGTGCTATGTTTGTCAAACAGGCTAGCAGTCATCAGGAGGTTATGGCGGGGGTGGTGAGCTGTACTCCTTGTGTTAGTAGAAGGGTTCGTGAGTGTGTTCGTTCGTAAGTGATGTTTGCTAAACAGAATAGTATTGAGGATGTGAGGCCATGGGCTACTATTATGATTATCGAACCAGACGGGGCTAGTTGGTTACGAGTGAGGATTGAGCTTGTTATTAGTCCTATATGACTAACTGAAGAGTAGGCAATTAGTGATTTTAAGTCTGTTTGTCGAAGGCAGATTATTCCAGTTATGAGAGCACCTCATAGTGCCACTGTTAGTGGCAGGATATATGAGGGAGTGGTTTGTTCGGTTAATAGGTTTGTGACTCGTAAAAGTCCATAGCCCCCTAGTTTTAATAAGATCGCGGCTAGGACTATGGATCCGGCAATTGGGGCTTCTACATGGGCTTTTGGTAGTCATAGGTGAAGTCCGTAAATTGGAATTTTTACTAAGAAGGCTAATATAAGTGATGTTCATAATAATGTATTTGTTCAGAATATGATGGTTACTTGGGGTATGAGTTGTAGTAGGATAATAGAAAGTGTTCCCTTTATATTATATACCCATAGAATTGCGATTAGGAGAGGCATAGAGCTGGTAATGGTATATAGAAGAAAGTATATCCCCGCCCCTAATCGTTCTGTTTGGGAGCCTCACCGAGCAATTACTAATAGGGTAGGGATAAGGGTTGCTTCGAAAGCAGTATAAAACAGTATTAGGTCTGAAGCTATGAATACTAATATTAATGCTAATTGTAGAAGGGCTAGGGCTGTAATAAAAAGTCGTTTTTGTGGGGTTGGGTTGTGTAATATTGAGCTTTGACTGGCTATGAATATTATTGGCAGTAGTCAGCAGGATAAAATTAGTAGAGGTGTTGAGATTTGGTCGCTTCCCAGTAGTAATCCGCTAGTGTTTGTTAGGGCATCTCCTGGATTTAATACAAGCATGCTTATGACGATAATAATTGCCGAGTAGGCTGTTGGTGACAGTCAGGTGTTTTTTGTGGCTGTTAAACAGGTGGATGGAATTAATATTATTGTTGGTACGATGATTTTTAGCATTGGAGTAAATTTAGGTTTTTGAGATTAGCTGTATTGTGCGTTCGGGCCGAGGCAATTAGTAAAGCTAGTCCAATACCGGCTTCGCATGCTGATAGTGTTAGGATTATTAGTGGCAGAACAAAAGAGGAGGTGTGGGAGTTTATAGACCATGTTGCTAATATTATGAATGCTGACAATATTATGCCTTCTAGACATAGAAGGGCCGAGAGAAGATGAGTATGGCGGAAAGTAAATCCGATGGTGAATAAAATGAAGGATAGGGCGAATAAGAAGTCAGTTGGAGAGGTCAATAGGGAGCCATGAGGCTGGTCATGATTTTCTAGGTCGAAACTAGGGGTCTTGGTTTGGACTAGCTCCTTTGGTAGAGGATTACTCTGCCCACTCTAATCCGCCTTGTAGTCATTCATATGCTAGTCCTATAAATATAAGTGAGAAGATGATAATTGCTAGTGTGACAGTTTTAATAAGGTTTAAGAGTTGAAGTGCTCATGCTAGTGGTAGTAGGATAGCGATTTCTAAGTCGAATAGTAAAAATAGAATGGCGACCATGAAAAAACGAATAGATAGCGGTAGGCGGGCTGATCCTAATGGGTCAAATCCACATTCGTATGGTGAGAGTTTTTCTGAGTCTGGGGCGGGCTCTGATATTAATAGGTTTATGGTAATTACAACTACTGCAGTAGCCATGGCTAGTATAAATAAGGTAAGTAAATTTATTGCTCTTCCCTGGGGTTAGGTGTCAGGGTCTAATGATTGGAAGTCATTCGTATTATTAATACTAGAAGAGCAAGATCCTCATCAATAGATAGAGATGTATAGGAATAGTCAGACTACATCTACGAAATGTCAATATCAGGCGGCGGCTTCGAATCCAAAGTGGTGGTTTGAGGTGAAGTGGTGTATAATCTGTCGGTATAGGCAGGTTATTAGAAAAGTTGATCCGATAATAACATGTAGGCCGTGAAAGCCTGTGGCGACAAAGAAGGTAGACCCATAACTACTGTCTGCGATGGTAAATGGGGCCTCATAATATTCTATTGCTTGTAGGGCAGTGAAATACAACCCTAGAATAATTGTAAGTATTAGGGCGTGGGTGGTTGGTGTTCGGTTTGCTTCCATTAGGCTGTGGTGGGCTCATGTTACTGTAACTCCCGAGGCTAGTAGTACTGCTGTGTTTAGGAGTGGTACTTCGAATGGGTCTAGTGTGGTAATTCCAGTTGGTGGCCACTGTCCTCCAAGCTCTGGGGTTGGTGAAAGGCTTGAGTGATAGAATGCCCAGAAGAACCCGATGAAGAAGAAGACTTCTGAGGTGATGAATAGGATTATGCCGTATCGTAGCCCCTTTTGCACTGGTGGGGTGTGGTGGCCTAGGTAGGTGCTTTCTCGGATAATATCCCGCCATCATTGAAACATAATTGTTATGGTGGATACTAGTCCTATAAGTAAAACCAGGCTTAAATTGCAGTGAAATCATAGGACTAATCCTGTTGTTAATATTATGGCAGCTATAGCCCCCATGATGGGCCATGGGCTTGGGTTAACTATATGAAACGGGTGTGTTTGGTGGATCATTATACGTTTTCTTGCAGGTATAAGGAGAGCAAGAGGGTGAAGACGTATGCTTGGATTATTGCTACTGCAACTTCTAGTAATACTAATAGGGTTAGGGTAATTAAGGTTAGTCCAGTGAGTAGTGGGGATATTGTTATTAAGTTGAGTGCTGCAGCAGAGATAAGGTGCATTAATAGGTGTCCTGCAGTTAGGTTAGCTGTGAGTCGTACGGCGAGTGCGATTGGTCGGATGAATAGGCTGATTGTTTCGATTAAAATCAGGATTGGGATTAGGGGTGTTGGGGTACCTTCTGGGAGAAGATGGGCTAATGAGGTAGTTGGTTTGTTTCGCAGGCCTATCAGTACTGTTGCCAGCCATAGTGGTAGGGCTAGGGATAGGTTTATGGATAGTTGGGTTGTTGGTGTAAATGTATATGGAAGAAGTCCTAAAAGGTTGTTAAGAATGAGTAGTGTCAGTAGAGATATTAATATTAATGATCATTTGTGCCCTGTTTTATTTACTGGGGTTATAATTTGTTTAGTGGTTTTTGCAATTAATCAGGATTGTAGGGTTGTTGAAGGGTTTGATAGTCAGCGATCTTGTGGATTATATAGTAGTGTTGCTGTTAGTAGTATGGCTGGAATTAATAATGATACGCCAAGTAGTTTGGGTATTAAGAACTGGTCAAATAAATTTAGGTTTGTGGCCAAGGTCATGCTTTGGTGGTTTTTTGGTCTGGGTTGGTTGGGTTATTTGTAAATTTTAATGAGGCAATTTTTGGTTGTAAGATAATGATAAGTACTAATCATGTGACAGATAATACTATTAATCAGGGTTCTGGGTTTAGTTGTGGCATGTCACTAAGGGGGTCGGCGTGGTCCCCAATGCTAGCTTAAAAGGCTAGGGCTTTGGCCAGTTTAGCTTCTTGGTGATTATTAGGTGTTTGTTTTTAATCAGTTTTGGAAGTGTTGTATTGGGACAGCTTCTACGACGATAGGCATAAAGCTGTGGTTTGCTCCACAAATTTCAGAACATTGGCCGTAGAAAATTCCAGGGTTTGGAGATGTTAGTGAGGTTTGATTTAGGCGGCCTGGTACTGCGTCCATTTTAATTCCTAATGATGGGACTGCTCATGAGTGGAGGACATCTTCAGCTGTGATTAGTGTTCGGGTGCTTGAGTTTGTTGGAACGATCATGCGGTGGTCTACTTCTAGAAGGCGGAAATGACCCTGGGGCAGGTCTTGTGTGGGGAGTATATAAGAGTCAAATTCCAATTGAGAAAAATCTGTGTATTCATAGGTTCAATACCACTGGTGCCCAATGACTTTAATGGTTAGGCACGGGTTGGTGGTTTCATCTATAAGATAAAGTGTGCGCAGGGATGGTAGGGCAATAGTAATTAAAATGAGGGCTGGCAGGATGGTTCAAACTATTTCTATTTCTTGTACGTCTGTGGCGTTTGTGTTGTATAGTTTTGTTAGTAGTAGAGCTGAGATTGTATATAGTACAAATATGCTGATTAAGAAAATAATTATTAGCGTGTGGTCGTGGAAGTATAGGAGTTCTTCTATTAGTGGGGATATTGCGTCTTGGAGTCCTAAGTGTATTGGGTTTGCCATAGAAGAGTAAAGGGCTGGAGTCCTATATTTCGCTCTTGACAAGGGCGGGTAATATGTATACTAACTCTTCTTTAAGGACAGAGCATGTCGTGTTGCGGTTGGCTTGAAACCAAATGGTGGGGGTTCAATTCCCCCTGTCCTTGTGATTAGTATAGGTCTTTGTTTTTTATGTACAATCATCGATAAATTAGGCTTGGTTGTACTTGAACAAATACTGGCTCTTCGTATGTGTGATATGATGGTGGGCAGTTATTTAGCCATTCTACATTTGTGGTTGATATTTCAGGCACTTGGACTTTTCGTTTTGATGAAAATGCTTCTCATACAATAAATATAAGTAGAATAACTGAGATTATAGAGATCAGGGACCCAATTGAGGAGATTATGTTTCAGAAAGAGTATGCATCTGGGTAGTCTGAGTATCGTCGTGGCATTCCTGATAGGCCAAGGAAGTGCTGTGGGAAGAAGGTTAGGTTTACTCCTACAAATATAATTATGAATTGAATTTTTGTTCATGTGTGGTGAAGGGTAAATCCTGTAAATAGTGGGAATCAGTGGGTAAATCCGCTTATGATGGCGAAGACTGCTCCTATTGATAATACATAGTGGAAGTGGGCTACTACGTAGTAAGTGTCGTGGAGAATAATGTCTAGTGATGAATTGGCTAAGACAATTCCTGTTAGCCCCCCAACTGTGAATAGGAAGATGAAGCCAAGTGCTCAAAGCATTGGGGCTTGTCATTTCACTACTCCCCCATAAATGGTGGCTAATCAGCTAAATACTTTTACTCCTGTAGGGATGGCGATAATTATTGTGGCGGATGTGAAGTATGCGCGGGTATCGACATCTATTCCTACTGTAAATATGTGGTGGGCTCAGACAATGAAACCTAAGAATCCAATTGATATCATAGCTCATACTATCCCCATATATCCAAATGGTTCTTTTTTACTTGAGTAGAAAGTAATAACATGGGAGATCATTCCAAACCCTGGTAGGATGAGGATGTAGACTTCTGGGTGGCCGAAAAATCAGAAAAGGTGTTGGTATAAGATTGGGTCTCCTCCTCCTGCAGGGTCAAAGAAGGTGGTGTTCAAGTTTCGGTCAGTAAGCAGTATAGTAATGCCTGCAGCTAGGACTGGTAGGGCTAGCAGTAGAAGTACAGCAGTGACTAATACAGATCACACAAAAAGTGGTGTTTGTTGTTGTGATATTGATGGGGGTTTTATGTTAATAGCAGTGGTAATGAAGTTAATTGCCCCTAAGATTGATGATACTCCAGCAAGGTGAAGGGAGAAGATAGTTAGGTCTACTGATGGTCCTGCGTGGGCCAGGTTTCCAGCTAGTGGTGGGTAGACTGTTCAACCGGTGCCGGCACCGGTTTCAATAAAGGCGGAAAATAAGAGTAAGGTGAATGAAGGGGGGAGTAATCAGAAGCTCATGTTATTTATTCGAGGGAATGCTATGTCTGGTGCTCCAATCATTAATGGTAGTAGTCAGTTTCCAAATCCTCCGATCATGATTGGTATTACTATAAAAAAGATTATGATAAAGGCGTGTGCTGTAACGACGACATTGTAGATTTGGTCATCTCCCATAAATGGACCTGGCTGGCTAAGTTCTGTCCGGATTAGGAGGCTTAGGGCTGTCCCCACTATTCCAGCTCAGGCGCCGAAGATAAAATACAAGGTGCCGATATCTTTGTGGTTGGTGGAAAAAAGTCAACGATTAATATTCACAGGTAGAGTGGCCGAGTGTAGTGGCAGTAGGCTGTAAACCTATTTACAGAGGTTAAAGTCCTCTTTTTACCAGGCCCTGTAGTGAAATTCACGACGAACTGCAAACTCGTAGATGTATTTTAAACTGTACCTGGGCTTAAATTTAGGTAAAAACTCGTAGGTTGGAGTGATTAGCTGTTAACTAATGATTTATGGGATCGAGGCCCATTTACCTAGTGAGGTTTTAGCTTAATAAAAGTTTATGATTTGCATTCAGAAGATATAGGGTAAAGTCCTATAAACCTTATTCAAGAAATAGGAGATTATTAACTCCTATCTAGGGCTTTGAAGGCCCTTGGCTTGGAGATTGAACCTAATTTCTTTTAATTAATGTCTTGTTTTGTAATGGCTTTTATTAAGGTGGCTGCTAGGATTAGGGTTATAGCGGCTGTGGCTATTGAGTTGATTGTAAGGTTGGTTTGTTGGGTTGATTTACGTCATAGTCGTTTGGTGTTGGTAGCGTTTGGTGGCAGGGTGGATGCGGAGTTGTATCACAAACGTAGGTAGAAGAATAGGCTTAGAAGGGAAGCCATGAGCATTACGAATGTAATTCAAATTGCCCCTTCTGCCACTAGTTGGTCAATGGTTAATCATTTTGGGAGGAATCCGGCTAGTGGTGGAAGTCCTGACAGGGATAGTAGGGAGATTGTCAGTAATGATGAGGTAATTGGGGCTTTTGAGAATGAAAGTAGCAGGCTGCTAACAGAGGTTGTTGATAGCTTTTCTAGCGTGAGTAGGGTTGTGGAAATGGTAATTGAGTATACATAGAAAGCTAGAATTGTAAGTGATGGTGCATATTTGATGATAATAACGGTTCAAGCTATCTGAGCGATTGAGGAGAGTGCTACCAGTTTACGGATCTGGGTTTGGTTGAGTCCGAGTCACCCAGCAACTGTAACAGATAGGATAGATACCACAGAGATTACTTCAAAATTAACTAATGGGCTTATTAGGAATAATAAGATTAGTGGGCCCAGCTTTTGCCAGGTTAGCAGGAAGATTGAGGCGGTTGGGGATATTCCTTGAATAGTTTCTGGCACCCAGAAGTGGAAAGGCACTAATCCGACTTTAATAAACATGGCTAGGATTATAATGATTATTAGGGTTTGGTTTGTTATTTCTATAATTTGACAGTTTCCGGTGGTAATATAGTTTAATGTCCCTGAGAAGATTATTAGTGCAGAAGCGGTGGCTTGTGTCAGGAAGTATTTTGTGGAGGCTTCAATTGCTCGGGGGTGTGATTTATTGGCAATTAGTGGTAAGACTACTAGCGTGCTAAGTTCCAGTGATACTCACATAAGTACTAGGTGGGTGGAGGATAGAAAAATGAATGTGGTGATGGTTAGTGTGGTTAAAATAATGGGTTGGAAGATGGGCATAAACTAGGAGAGGAAGGATTAGCCCTTCATTGTTGGGGCATGGACCCAATAGCTTCAGTTAGCTTACTCTTCTGTTAGGAGGTACTATAATGGGAGTAGGAAGAATTTTGGTTTCTTTTGTGCAGGTTCAATACCTGCCCTCCTAGGATTCGGGTGGAATTTAACCTCCATTTTCTACTTCATCAAAGTAGCCCCTTGGCGTTCAGGCACGAATCCTTGTTACCGGTAGACCAAATATTGATATTGGTAGTGTTGAGTGTCATAGGCATATTGCTAATGTGACGGGTAAGAAGCTTTTTCATAGGAGGTGTATTAGCTGGTCATAGCGGAATCGTGGGTATGATGCTCGTACCCAGAGAAAACCCACGGTTAGCGTGATAGCTTTGCCTATTAAAGCTGCGGTGAATAGTGTTTGTGTTGGTAGATTTATAGGTATGTTTAGGAACAGGATGGTGGTTAAAACATTTATCAATAAGATGTTGGCGTATTCGGCCAAAAAGAACAGTGTGAATAATCCTGCGCTGTACTCTACGTTGAATCCGGATACTAGTTCTGACTCACCTTCTGTTAAGTCAAATGGGGCGCGGTTAGTTTCTGCTAGTGTTGAGGTATACCATATTATTAGTAAAGGTCATGTGGTTAATGCTAGGAAGAGCGGTTCTTGGGTAATGGTGAGTGCGTGTAGTGAAAATCCGCCACTGAGCAGCACAATGGATAGGACAATGATGGCTAGTGTAACTTCATATGAGATAGTTTGGGCTACTGCCCGTAATGCCCCTATTAGTGCGTATTTAGAGTTTGATGCTCAGCCGGATCATAATAAGGAATAGACTGCTAAGCTAGATATGGCTAGTAAGAACAGTATGCCAAGGTTTAGGTTGGCGATGGAGAATGGTACGGGTAAGGGTGCTCACATAATTAAGGATAGGATGAGGGCCACTGCAGGGGACAAAACAAATAGGGTTGGGGTGGCGAGTAGGGGGAGTGTTAGTTCTTTGATAATAAGTTTGAGGCCATCAGCAAATGGTTGTAGTAGGCCCAGTGGCCCTACAATATTAGGCCCCTTTCGTAGTTGTATGTAACCAATGATTTTTCGTTCTAGGCCAGTAAGGAATGCAACTGCAACTAGGATTAAAATGATATAAAGTATGATTGGGGCAGCCGTTATAAAACTAATTGCTGGGTAGAGAATTTGAATCTCTGGGTAAAGGGCTTAGGTCTTTTGCATTAGGCCAGGCTCTGCCAACCCAGCCTGCTCTTATATTGAGCGGGTTGGATGTGGTTGTCCTTGTTTTTAATTTAGTTGTTTTCATTAAGTTTTAGGTAAGGCGTGCTTTGGTGGCATGGGCCTTGCTCTTTCGGTCCTTTCGTACTAGAAAGGTTCGCATTCATAGATAGAAACCGACCTGGATTGCTCCGGTCTGAACTCAGATCACGTAGGACTTTAATCGTGAACAAACGAACCGTTAATAGCGGTTACACCATTAGGATGTCCTGATCCAACATCGAGGTCGTAAACCCCCCTGTCGATAAGGGCTCTTGAGGGGGATTGCGCTGTTATCCCTGGAGTAGCTTGGTTCATAAATCGGCGTGTGCCGGATCTGATTACATTTAAGCACTTTGTGGTGTGGGCCTTAGTCAGTAGTAATCATGCTACAATTTTCCTGGAAAGTTTTTTTTATTTTGGGGTCGCCCCAACCGAAAACGCTAAATCAACATATTAATAGTAGTTGGGCTAGTTTAGTGTGTGTTTTACAACTTGTTGTAATTTAGTAGTTTAAAGTTTCACAGGGTCTTCTCGTCTAATGTTAATATCCCTGCTTTTGCACAGGGAGATCAATTTCACTGGCCTTCTGCAAGAGACAGATGGATTCTCGTTTAGCCGTTCATACTGGTCCTTATTTAAAGAACAAATGATTACGCTACCTTCGCACGGTTGTAGATACCGCGGCCATTGAACTTAAAGTCATTGGGCAGGCATCACCCCCAATACTTGGTTGGCTGGGGGCTGTGTTTTTGGTAAACAGTCGGAATCTTTGCTTGCCGAGTTCCTTTTGCAGGGTTTAGCCTTTCCTGTTGCGCGCCTGTGTTGGGTTAACAGTGTGGGCCTTGTATTTATAGTTTGTTGGGGGAGTGTTAATTACCAATAGTATGTCATGAGGAGTATAGGCTTGCGCTAAGGAGAATGTCAAATTTCTTGTTACTAATTTTAGCATAGTCTCTTCTAATGTTATAGAAAGGCTTGGTTGTATTGTAGGGTTCATTTTATTGTAGACATTTTTGTTGGTGCGAGCTTTGACGCTTTCGTTATGGTGGCTGCTCTAAGGCCTACATTTAAGGTGCAAATTAGGTTTACCCTTAGGTAGAGGTTGAGTCCTGCGTTAATGGAGCTGTACCTCCATTAAATAGCTTGAAAACTTTCTTTGTCCTTTGCTGTGGTAAGTCAGAAGGTTTTCAGTAGAACTTATATTCTATTCCCAAGCAACCAGCTATCACTGGGCTCGTTAGGCTTTTCACTTCTACTAGCCAGTCTTCCCACTCTTTTGCCACAGAGACGGGTTAGTGCTATATTGTCTTGCTGGTTAGTAGCTCGCCCAGATTCGGGGTGCGTGACTTTAGTTCTCTCTGCCACGTCTGTGGTTAGCTAAACCATAATGCAAAAGGTAAAAGAGTTGGTCTTTGCTGTGTTGTACTTTTGTGATGATTTTTATTTCATCTTTCCCTTGCGGTACTGTCTCTATCGCTCCTATTATCTTTTCTCTCACCGATACTTGGGTAGAAAAATGTTTTGGTTTAGTATAATTAGTTGGGTTTGGGGTAGGGTTTGAGGGCTAGAGTGGGTTTCAAAACGGTTTGTATAGTAAACATATTTCAGGTGTAAACAGAATGCTTTGGTTTAAGCTACATTTTGATGGTCCAAGCACACCTTCCGGTACGCTTACCTTGTTACGACTTTCCTCATCTCATTAAATGCTGTGTGCGTTATAAAGCGGGGTGGGACTAAATTCGAGGAGGGTGACGGGCGGTGTGTACATATTTCGGGGCCATTTTCAATTAGGCACTCTTCTCCTAATTTACTGCTAAATCCTACTTTGACAGCCCTGATTTCACAGGTCTCTCCGTGACTAATTTCTATAGTGTGGAAAATGTAGCCCATCTCTACCAGCTTATTGGCTGCACCTTGACCTGACGTATTAGCTTAATAAATGAGCTGTTGCGCTAGGTATTTATCCCTCAAGGGGTAAGCTTGCGACGGCGGTATACAGGCTGTTTAAGGCAAAAGGTGGTTGGGTTAATCGTGTATTGTCGATTACAGGACAGGCTCCTCTAGGAGGGTTCGAAATACCGTCAAGTCCTTTGAGTTTTAAGCAAATTGCTCGTAATTCTCTGGCGAGTGTAGTGTGTAATTAGTACACCTTTGTTTAGGGCTAGGCATAGTGGGGTATCTAATCCCAGTTTGTGCCCTAGCTTTCGTGGGTTCGGGTGTGTCTTGTTGGTTAAGGCTATGTTAGTATTGGTGCTCTAGGCAAATTTTTAGCTTTTCACGGCTTGGCTGCCATTTCGCCTTAATTTAAGTGATCTAATCTTAGCCACAATTTACGCCGTCTTTATTAACTTGTGGCTGTAGCTGTGTAACCGCGGCTGCTGGCACGGAGATTGGCCGCCTCTTTGTGCTCTAACTAAATCAAGCTTTCGCTTATTGTTTAATGTCAATTACTGCTGTCTCCCGTGGGGGTGTGGCCACGTGGGCTAGGCGTTGTGGGCTATAATAGTAGTGTGCCTGATGCCGGCTCCATCTTCCTTGATGGATATTTGGGGGTTCTCACTGGGGCGTTGATGCTTGCATGTATAAGTTGAGCGGTAGCTAATAATAAGGTTAGGACTAAACCTGTATTG